ATCTAATGAAAAAGAAAGGAAAAGGGCAAACAGATGATTTTTGCTTTTTAACAGTTTGGGGAATGGAAGCTAACCTTCCTTTTGGTTCTCCCCGAAAACGGCCTTCTTTTTTTGAACCCATTTTTAAGAAACTCGAAAAAAAAATTGGCAAATTTAAAAAGAAGTATTTTTTAGTTCTAAGATTTTTAAAAGAAAGAACAAAATTCTTTATAAGAGTTTCAAAAGAAACAAAAAAATGGATTATCAAAAGCGTTCTATTTATAAAAAAAATAAACAAAGAACTTTCCAAAGTTAATCCAATTCGATTATTTAGATCGAGAGAAGTAGATGAATCGAAGGAAACGAAAAAAGAAAAAGATTCTATAATCAATAATCAGATAATTCATGAATCATTTAGTCAAATTCGATCTACGAATTGGACAAATTATTCACTAACAGAAAAAAAAATGAAAGATCTAACTGATAGAACAAGCACAATCCGAACTCAAATAGAAAGAATTACAAAAGAGAAAAAAAAAGCAACTCCACTAAAAAATATTAGTCCTAACAAAAGAAGTTATAATGTTAAAAAATTAGAATCACAAAAAAATATTTGGCAAATATTAAAAAGAAGAAATGTTCGATTAATCCGTAAATTACATTATTTTATAAAATTTTTCATTGAAAAGATATACATAGATATCTTTCTATCTATTATTAATATTCCCAGAATCAATACCCAACTTTTTCTTGAATCAACAAAAAAAATTATTGATAAATACATTTACAATACTGAAATAAGTCACGAAAGAATTGATAAAACAAATCAAAAGAAAATTGACTTTATTTCCAATATAAAAAAGTCACTTTATAATATTAGTAATAATAAAAATTCACAGATTTTTTGTGACTTATCCTTCTTGTCACAAGCATATGTATTTTACAAATTATCACAAACACAAATTATTAACTTGTATAAGTTAAGATCTGTTCTGCAATATCACGGAACATCTTTTTTTCTTAAGACTGGAATAAAGAATTTTTTTGGAACACAAGACATATTTCATTCCGAATTAAATCATAAGAAACTTCGGAATTCTGGAATGAATCAATGGAAAAATTGGTTAAGAGGTCATTATCAATACAATTTATCTCAGATTAGATGGTCTAGATTAATACCACCAAAATGGCGAAATAGAATCAAGCAACGTCGTACGGCTCAAAATAATAAGGGTTTAAACAAACGGGATTCATATGAAAAAGGCCAATTAATGCATTACAACAAACAAACTGATTATGGAGTATATTCATTACCAAATAAAAAAGATAATTTTCAAAAATACTATAGATATGATCTTTTATCATATAAATCTATTAATTATGAAAACAAGAGGACCTCATATATTTATGGATCACCATTCCAAGGAAATAAGAACCAAGAAATTTATTATAATTACAACACACACAAGCACCAATTATTTGATATGCTCGGAGGTACCCCTATCAATAATTATCTAGGAGAGGATGATATTATGTATATGGATCAAAATCTGGATAGAAAATATTTTGATTGGAAAATTATCCATTTTTGTCTTAGAAAAAAAGTCGATATTGAAGCATGGATCGAGCTCGATACCAACAATAATAAAAATACTAAAACCACCATTAATAATTATCAAATAATTGATAAAATTGATAAGATAGGTCTTTTTTATCTTATGATTCATCAAAATAAAGAAATCAATCCACCCAATCAAAAAATATTTGTTTTTGATTGGATGGGAATGAATGAAGAACTACTAAATCGTCCCATATCGAATCTGGAATTTTGGTTCTTCCCAGAATTTGTGCTACTTTATAATGCCTATAAAATGAAACCATGGGCTATACCAAGCAAATTACTTCTTTTAAATTTAAATATAAATGAAAATCTTAGTGAAAATCAAAACATCAATGAAAAGCAACAAAAGGATCTTTTTATTCCATTGAATGAAAAAAAATCTTTTGCATTAAAGAATCGAAATCAAGAAGAAAAAGAACCCGCAGGCCAAGGAAATCTTGGATCAGATGCACAAACCCAAGGAGATCTTGGACCCCTTCTTTCAAACCAACAAAAAGATATTGAAGAAGATTATCCTGGATCAGATATGAAAAAACGTAAAAAGAAAAAACAATACAAGAGCAACACGGAAGCCGAACTCAATTTCTTTCTGAAAAGGTATTTCCTTTTTCAATTGAGATGGGATGATGCTTTGAATCAAAGAATGATCAATAATATTAAGGTATATTGTCTCCTGCTTAGACTGATAAATCCAAGAGAAATTGCTATATCCTCTATTCAAAGGAGAGAAATGAGTCTGGATATAATGCTGATTCAAAAAAATTTAACTCTTACAGAATTGATGAAAAGGGGGATATTGATTATCGAACCGCTTCGTCTGTCTGTAAAAAATGATGGACAATTTATTATGGATCAAACCATAGGTATTTCATTGATTCATAAGAGTAAAGACAAAATGAA